ATATGCAATATTGTAATATTAAAATATAAACAAACTAAAATATGAAAAGGCTCATTCGATGTTTTCCTGTTTCCGGGGGGTTTACAGGAGTGTGTGATATCTTAGGAGTCTTGGGGGGGGTAGGGGGGGTTTAGGCGCGAAGAAACGAAGGGGGTGACAGATATCTTAGGAGTTAATACTAGTGTATTATGCTCTTGATAACAGTTATGTAATTCTTCTATGAATATCTATGCACCATGAATATTTATTACGCAGGCAGAGTATATGTTCAACCTTATTTGACTAGCCTTAGCTCTGCACTGTGAGATGTTGGGGAAAAGGAAAAAAAAAAAAGGAACCCCTTGCCCGCTAGAGAGAACGCCCGGCTAGGTGGGTAACGAGGAGTATGTATTACCAACATTAACTTATGCAAGCGTCAATGAAAGTGTGGGGAATGACCCAAGTAATGGCCCTGAAGTAGGAACCAGATGCCAGGAATAGTTCACTGAGTGAAACCCCCACGATAGTTGTCCCTCACCTTCAAGAACCGTGTTCATTAAGGAATCAACTGATGGTAGGTTCTTACTACATTAAGATGGGGAATTTGACGAGATGATGAGTGCTTGGTATAACTTAACTTATGGAGATATGAGTTCGGTCTTAAATGTCGCCTGTTTCCATTCAATTCTAACTGAATAAATAAGTTTATGGTTTATGTATTTCTTAGTTTATAGGTGGTGTATGAATGCAATGAATATTGTCTATGTCTTTCTTAATGTAGTGGTTAATATCATAGAAAATGGTTCATATAAATTTATGGTGAAATTACATATATGTACAAAGTCCATTTTGTAAAGCGGGGTCCGGCAAAGAATAGTTTAATTAGAATCCTAGCTTTGGGAGTTAGGGGCGGGGGTTGAATTCCCCTTTCTTTGATAAGCGGTAGGAAGGATTTTAACCTTCGACGTCCGGTTTACAAGACCGGCGCTCTGAGGCTGAGCTACTACTGCGCTATTAAGTAAAAAGTTTATTTTCTGCCAGTCCGGCTATAGGTAGGAGGATGAGGAAGATAGAGAAGTAAAGGACTGATGAGATTTGACCAATAATGATGAAAGGGTGTTCGACGGGCATGCCTCCAATTCAGGTCAAGATCATTACGTTCGCGATGAGAAGTCAAAATAAAAATTGTGTAAGTGGTCGAAAAGTAAGGGCTCGTAGTTTAGAGGTGTGGAGGATTGGAACTAGTATAAGGATAAGAATCGAGAAAAGGAGGGCAAGGACTCCCCCTAATTTGTTTGGAATAGATCGAAGGATGGCGTAGGCAAATAGAAAGTATCATTCAGGTTTGATATGTGGAGGGGTAACTAGAGGGTTTGCTGGGGTAAAGTTGTCTGGGTCTCCTAGGAGATTAGGTGAGAAAAGTGCAAGGACTACTAGGGCTAAGAGAAGAATTGCAAAACCTAGCAGGTCTTTATAGGAGAAGTAGGGGTGGAATGAGATTTTTTCTGCGTCTGAGTTGAGACCAATAGGATTAGTAGACCCTGTCTCGTGTAGGAAAATTAGATGAATTATGGTTATGGCTGCAATAATGAAAGGAAGAAGAAAATGGAAGGCAAAGAAACGAGTAAGAGTAGCATTATCTACTGAAAACCCCCCTCATAGCCATTGAACTAAAGAATTGCCGATGTAGGGAATTGCGGAGAGAAGGTTGGTAATTACCGTGGCCCCTCAGAAAGATATCTGACCTCACGGGAGAACGTAACCAACGAAGGCGGTTATTATAACTAATAGGAAGAGAACAACTCCGACGTTTCATGTCTCTTTGTAGAGATAAGAGCCGTAGTAAAGTCCTCGGCCAATGTGGAGATAAATACAAATAAAGAAGAAAGATGCACCGTTGGCATGTATATTTCGGATGAGTCAGCCGTAATTTACGTCCCGACAAATGTGGGCAACGGATGAGAATGCTGTGGTGATATCGGAGGTGTAGTGTATTGCGAGAAATAACCCGGTTAGGATTTGGATAATAAGGCAGAGACCTAGTAGTGAACCAAAATTTCATCAGACTGAGATATTGGAAGGTGCTGGAAGGTCGACTAATGCGTCGTTTGCAATTTTAAGTAGGGGATGTGTTTTTCGGAGGCTGGCCATTAGAGTTTTTGTAGTTGAATAACAACAGTGGTTCTTCAAGTCAAAGGTTCTGGTTAAAGTCCGGGCAGAAACTCTAGACAGCCCGAAGAGCCCCCCGATCTAAACCCCGAGTTAACTCCAACACCACTAATAACGCTAATAATAAGACCCACGCCCCCAAAATTAACATCACCCCTCCCACAGAGTAAACCAGCGCTACTCCCCCAATATCACCTCGAAACACGGAAAACTCACTAAACTCATCCACCGAGACCCAAGCCCCCTCATATCACCCCCCTCAAAAAATATTCGCCACCACACACACCCCTAAAATGTAAGTCAATATTACACCCAATACTGGCCAACTCCCTCAACTCTCCGGGTATGGCTCAGCGGCAAGCGCTGCCGAATAGGCAAACACAACCAACATTCCCCCTAAGTAAATCAAAAATAAAATTAAAGACAAAAAAGGCCCCCCACACCCCACCAAAACCCCACACCCTAGGCCAGCTACTACGACCAACCCTAAAGCAGCAAAATAGGGCGAAGGATTAGAAGCAATCGCAGCTATCCCAAACACTAAACCAAATAAAAATATGAGCATAATATAAGCCATTAGAAGAGAAAGACCAATGTAAGGGCGAAGGTAAAAAAGAAAAGGGAGAGGTAGGTTTTGATTATTCCTTGTTGAATGTTGCTGGTTGATGAAATTAAAGGGGAGTTGATAGAGTAGGCTGCTTTTGGACCAACTTTTTCTAATCAAGTTTGGTCTACTATTTGGGTGGCTAGGGTTTGGCCTAAAAAAAGGTTTAGTTTAGGAATAAAACGATGTATAATTGTGGGAAAAAAGCCTAGTATATTTGAGAAGTGATGAGGTGAGAGGTTTGGTGTGGTTTTAAGTTGTTTGGTGGTGAGGTGGGCTAGTTCTAGGGCTAGTAGCAGACCTAAAATCGTTACTGTGAGGGCGGCTGTTTTTATGAAAAAAGGTATGGACATAATAGGAGTTTTTAAGGGGGTGATATTAGTGGTAATGAGCAGGCCAGCAATAATGCTGCCTCAAGCTAGTCGTTTAATAGGATTAATTACAGCAGGATTATTCTCGTTGATGGGGGCTAAAGGAGTGAAACGGGGGTAGCCCATATTTACGAAGAAAACTAAGCGTAGACTATAAATAGCTGTGAACGAGGTGGCTAGGAGGGTAAGGGTAAGGGCTCAGGCGTTTAGGTAAGAGGTGTTTAGGGCTTCAATGATGGCATCTTTGGAAAAAAAGCCTGCTAGGAAGGGGGTTCCTGTGAGGGCGAGGCTGCCGATAGTTAAGCAAGAAGAAGTGAAGGGAATTAAGTGATGTATACCCCCTATTTTACGAATGTCTTGTTCATTATTTAAGCTGTGAATAACTGAGCCGGAGCAGAGAAATAGTATGGCTTTAAAGAAGGCATGCGTGCAGATGTGAAGAAAGGCGAGTTGAGGCTGATTTAGTCCGATAGTTACTATCATTAAACCTAGTTGGCTTGATGTTGAAAAAGCGACAATTTTTTTGATATCATTTTGAGTGAGGGCGCAGGTTGCGGTGAAAAGGGTAGTGAGGGCTCCTAAACAAAGGCAGATGGTAAGGGCAGTTTGGTTATTTTCTAGTAATGGGCTAATGCGGATTAATAAAAAAATGCCTGCTACGACCATGGTGCTGGAGTGCAGTAGGGCAGAGACCGGTGTAGGACCTTCTATGGCTGAGGGAAGCCAGGGGTGAAGTCCAAATTGAGCTGATTTGCCAGTGGCTGCAAGAATAAGGCCTATTAATGGGGCAGTTATATCAAGGTCTTTGGTAGAAGCAAATATTTGTTGAAGTTCTCAGGAGTTTAGGTTGGTGGCAATTCATGCTATGGCAAAGATGAGTCCAATATCCCCCACACGGTTGTAGACGACTGCTTGTAGGGCTGCAGTGTTTGCATCGGCTCGGCCGTACCACCAGCCGATTAGTATGAAAGATATAATACCTACACCTTCCCAGCCGATAAAGAGTTGAAATATGTTGTTTGCGGTAACTAAAATAATCATGGCAACAAGGAAGATTAAAAGATATTTGAAGAACCGGTTTATGTAGGGGTCAGAGTGTATATATCAGGAGGCAAACTCAAGAATAGACCATGTTACGTAGAGGGCAATTGGGGTAAAGATGGTTGAGTAGGTGTCGAACTTAAAACTAATATTAATATCAAAGGTTAGGGTATTTATTCAAGTTCAGGTAGTGGTAATAGTTTCAGCCCCTTCATTGAGAAACAAGGACAATGGGATAAGGCTGATGAAGAAAGCTATTTTAATAGCTGTTTTTACCTTGTCTAAGGCTCAGTGGGGAGAGGGTGGTTTAGGGCTTAGTGTATTAAAAATGGGGTACATTAATAGTAAGAAGACTGTAATTAGGCTGGATGTTATTATAAGGGAGGTGTGGTGCATAGCTGCTACTTGGATTTGCACCAAGAGTTTTTGGTTCCTAAGACCAACGGATGAGCTGTTATCCTTTAGGAGCTGGGCGAGTGAGCCTTGGAATTTAACCAAGGAGGCAAAAATTAGCAGTTTTTGTTATTACAAATCTCTCTCGGTGGATAAGAGGGGTTTAACCTTTATTTTTAGAATCACAATCTAACGTTTTAATTAAACTATATCTACAGAATGTTCAGCCTCAAATTAGCTCGGGCTTACAGATTAAAAGGAGAAGGGGAAGAATATGTAGAATTATTAAGAGGTGTTCTCGAGAATGTGTTGGTTCTAGGGCAAGAATGTGGGAGGGAGTGGGGCCTCGTTGTGTCATTAAAAATATGTAGAGGGAGTAGGTTGCGGTAATTAAAGTGCCAGCCCCTGTTAGTGCAATTGTTCATCAGGATCAGTTGAACAATGAGGTAATAATTATTAGTTCCCCCATCAAATTAGGGAGAGGGGGAAGGGCGAGGTTAGCAAGACTGGCAATGAGTCATCAAGTAGTTATTAATGGTAGAATTATTTGGAGACCTCGGGCTAATACAAGGGTTCGGCTGTGGGTTCGTTCATAGTTTGTATTGGCAAGACAGAAGAGAGCGGAGGAGGTTAATCCATGGGCAATCATAAGAATTAGAGCGCCAGTAAAGCTTCAAGGGGTTTGAATGAGGATACCGGCTGCGACAAGGCCTATGTGGCTGACGGATGAATAGGCAATTAGCGATTTTAAGTCAGTTTGGCGGAGGCAGATTGAGCTTGTTATGATAACCCCCCATAGGGCCAGAATAATAAAGGGATAACTAAGTTCTTTGGTGAGGGGCTCTAGTATAATTATTATTCGTATTATGCCGTAGCCTCCTAGTTTTAAGAGAACAGCGGCTAGTACTATTGACCCAGCAATAGGGGCTTCAACGTGGGCTTTGGGTAATCAAAGGTGGGCCCCATAAAGAGGCATTTTTACTAGAAAGGCTAGTAAGCAGCCAAGTCATCATAACTTATCTGCAAAAGAGGAGAGTTGTACTGAGGGACTAAAGGGGAGTGTTAGAAGGGACAGGGTGCCGGAAGCATTTTGTAATAGGAGAAGGGCAACGAGAAGGGGCAGTGAACCAGCTAAAGTGTAAAATAGAAAGTAAGTTCCTGCGTTTAAGCGCTCTGTTTGGTTACCTCATCGGGTAATAATAATAAGGGTTGGGATTAGGGTGGCTTCGAATATGATGTAAAATATAATAATTTCGGTTGCGCTGAAAGCTAAAATTAGGAAAATTTGTAAAGATGTGAGTAGTGAAATATATATGCGTTGCCGATTAATGGGCTCTGTGAAAGTATGGTGTTGGCTTGCGAGAATTATTAGGGGTAAAAGTCAACAAGTTAGTGCTAGTAGGGGGGTTGAAAGTGGGTCAGTTGCTATGTAAGGGCTTAGAAAGGATCAGCCTGAGGTTGTTGTGGATTTTAGTCAGGTAAGGCTAGTCAAGGAGATGACAAGGCTATAGGTTAGAGTGGTGGACCATAGCTGTTTGGCGGGCACTACTCAGGTGGTTGGAAGAAGCATTATGGTAGGAATGAGAATTTTTAGCATTGTAGGAGGTTTAAGCTTTGGAGTCGATCGGTACCATGAGTGCGTGCAGTGGCAACTAAGAGGGCGAGACCTGCGCTTGCCTCGCAAGCTGAAAATGCTAATAAAAGCATGGGGGAGGCAGAGAAGCTAGTAGTGTTGAGTTGAAGGGTTCATAAGGATAGGGCAATAAATAGGGAAAGTATTATACCCTCTAAGCATAGGAGGGCTGAAAGGAGGTGTGTTCGGTGAAATGCTAAACCTGCCAGCCCTAGCATAAATATTGAGGAAAAGGTGAAGTGAATGGGGGTCATTAAACGGTTGTGGAATTTAACCACAAGTTTCTGAGCCGAAATCAGATGTTTTTATTAAACTAACAGTCTATTCGGCTCATTCAAGGCCTCCTTGTACTCACTCATAGATTAGGCCAAGGGTCAGAATAGTAAGAATAGTAAAGGCTCAAATAAAAGTTATTAAAGGGGAAGAGAGTTGGTCTCCTCAAGGAAGTGGGAGGAGAAGTGCAATTTCTAGGTCAAAAAGAAGAAAAAGGATGGCGACTAGGAAAAATCGGAGGGAAAAAGGTAGTCGAGCTGATCCTAAAGGGTCGAACCCACATTCGTAAGGTGAAAGCTTGTCGTGGTCTGGGGATATTAAGGGGAGTCAGAAAGACACGATGATTAGAACAGTAGAGAGTACAATGGAGAGCATAATTGTTGTAATTAAATTCATTATCTTTCCTTGGAGTTTAACCAAGACTAGGTGATTGGAAGTCACATGTACTAGTTTAATACTAGAAAGATATGAACCTCATCAGTAGATTGAGATGTAGAGGAATAGTCAAACAACGTCTACGAAGTGTCAGTATCAGGCAGCGGCTTCAAATCCGAAGTGATGCTCAGATGTAAAGTGATATTGGATTTGTCGTAGTAAACAAACAGCTAAAAAAGTAGAACCAATAATAACGTGGAGGCCGTGGAAGCCGGTGGCAACGAAGAAGGTGGAGCCATAGACCCCATCTGCAATTGTAAAGGGGGCTTCGTAGTACTCTATCGCTTGTAAAAGTGTGAAGTAAAACCCTAGAATAATTGTCAATGTGAGGGCTTGAGTTGCTTCTTTTCGAAGTCCTTGTGTAATACTGTGGTGAGCTCAGGTAACTGTTACACCAGATGCTAGGAGAACGGCTGTGTTGAGGAGGGGGACTTCGAATGGATTTAAGGTAGTAATGCCTGTTGGTGGTCAGCACCCTCCAAGTTCATGTGTGGGGGAGAGACTTGAGTGGTAAAATGCTCAGAAGAAGCCTAGAAAAAAGAAAACTTCTGAGGTGATAAATAAAATTATACCATAACGAAGACCTTTTTGGACAGGTGGTGTGTGATGGCCTTGGAATGTACCTTCTCGAATAATGTCTCGTCATCATTGGTTCATGGTTAGGAGGAGAAGGACTAAGCCTAAGATTATTAATGTTGTGTTATGAAAGTGCATTCAGATTGCTAAACCAGAAGTTATTAGGAGAGCGGCGACGGCTCCTGTTAAGGGTCATGGGCTGGGGTCTACTATATGATATGCGTGTGCTTGATGGGCCATTAGACGTTTTCTTGTAGGTAAAGGCTTAGAAGAAGAACAAAGACATAAGCTTGAATTATAGCAACGGCTACTTCTAGGAGAGTTAATAGGAAGAGAAGAAGGGCTGTAAGTAGTGCAATGGTTGGTATTAAAGGGAGAAGGACAAATGCGGCGGTGGCAATTAGTTGGATTAAAAGATGACCGGCTGTTAGGTTTGCTGTTAATCGTACCCCCAGTGCTAAGGGTCGAATAAAAAGGCTGATTGTTTCGATGATAATCAAGATAGGGATTAAAAGGGTGGGAGTGCCCTCTGGTAGTAAGTGTCCTAGTGCATGTGTGGGCTGATTTCGTATACCAATAATTACTGTAGCTAATCATAAAGGAACAGCGAATGCTATATTAAGGGAAAGTTGTGTTGTTGGTGTGAAGGTATAGGGTAAAAGGCCTAATATGTTTAATGTGATTAAAAGAAGTATAAGAGAGGTAAGTAAGAGGGCTCACTTATGTCCACCTATATTAATAGGTTGAAAGATTTGTTGAGTGAAGCGATTAATAAACCAGCCTTGTAGCGTTAGTAGTCGATTATTTAGTCAGCGAGTTGTAGGTTTAGGATATAGAATTCAGGGGAGAGTTAGGGCCAAGGCTATTAAGGGAATGCCTAAATATATGGGGCTCATAAATTGGTCGAAGAAGCTTAGTGTCATGGTCAGTTTCAAGGCTCTGTTTTAGGCTTTTCTGTGCTTTGAGGGGTGGGCTCATTTGGGAAGGTGTGTGCTAAGACTTTTGGTGGTAGAATAGTCACAAATACTAATCAGGAGAAGACTAGGATGGCAAATCAAGGTGCAGGGTTGAGTTGTGGCATCTCGCTAAGGGTGATTGGGGGCCACCGATCTTTAGCTTAAAAGGCTAATGCTGTTCCCTGTTAGCTTCTTAGCGAAGCGTCTTCAAGTATTAAAGAGGATCAGTTCTCGAAGTGTTCTAAAGGAACTGCTTCTACTACGATAGGTATAAAACTATGATTTGCACCACAAATTTCAGAACATTGTCCGTAGAAAACCCCGGTCCGGGATGCGATGAAAGCTGTTTGGTTTAAACGTCCGGGGACTGCGTCTATTTTTACTCCAAGACTTGGGACTGCTCAGGAGTGAAGTACGTCTTCAGCGGATACAAGGACTCGTACAGGGGATTCAACTGGAACTACCATTCGATGGTCAGCTTCTAAAAGGCGAAATTGGCCAGGGGCAAGGTCTTGTGTCGGAATCATATAAGAGTCAAAAGCAAGGTCTTCGTAGTCAGTATACTCGTAACTTCAGTATCATTGGTGACCCATAGCTTTGATTGTTAAGTGGGGGTCGTTAATCTCGTCTATTAGGTATAGGATTCGGAGAGATGGTAATGCAATGAGAATCAGAATAATAGCTGGGAGGAATGTCCAAATAATCTCGATTTCTTGAGAATCTAAAATGTACTTGTTAGAGAATTTACAGGTTACCAGAGCTACAATAATGTAAAGTACAAAGGCACTAATTAAAAATACGATTATTAAAGCGTGATCGTGGAAGTAAAGAAGTTCTTCTATTAGAGGGGAAGCTGCATCTTGGAATCCTAATTGGGAGGGATGGGCCATTATACAAGACACGTGGGGTTTAAACCCACAACACTGCTTTGACAAAGCAGAATAATTTTCTGTTTTACTAGAGTCTTATAAGAAAGTGGCAGAGTGGCTATGCGGTTGGCTTGAAACCAATTTATGGGGGTTCAATTCCTTCCTTTCTCGTGGGCTTAGCTTGTAGTTATAAGCTATTTATTGGGTCATTCCTTCCTTTCTCGTGGGCTTAGCTTGTAGTTATAAGCTATTTATTGGGTCAGGTTTGTTGAATTTGAACAAATGCGGGCTCTTCGAAGGTGTGGTAGGGAGGTGGGCAGCCGTGTAGTCATTCTGCATTTGTTTGGGTTAACTGTACTGAGAGGACCTCTCGTTTAACGGTAAAAGCTTCTCAGATAATAAATAGGAAAAGAATAACTGCTACGAGAGAAATTATTGAGCCAATAGAAGAGATTGTGTTTCAAAGGGTGTAGGCATCAGGGTAATCTGAGTATCGACGGGGCATGCCTGCTAACCCAAGGAAATGTTGGGGGAAGAAGGTGAGATTAACTCCCACAAACATAATTGTAAAGTGGATTTTAGTTCATGTGTCATGGAGCGTGTAACCTGAGAATAGAGGGAATCAGTGGACGAATCCTGCAACGATTGCAAATACGGCGCCTATTGAAAGAACATAATGGAAGTGGGCTACTACGTAGTATGTATCATGAAGTATGATGTCGAGGGAGGAGTTGGCTAGGACAATTCCTGTTAAGCCCCCAACTGTAAAAAGGAAAATGAAGCCTAGGGCTCATAAAAGGGGAGTTTCTCATTTAATGGAGCCGCCATGAAGAGTGGCTAGTCAGCTAAAGACTTTAACTCCGGTTGGGATTGCAATAATTATTGTAGCGGATGTAAAATAAGCACGTGTGTCTACGTCTATTCCAACAGTAAACATGTGATGGGCTCATACAATAAAGCCTAAAAGGCCGATAGCCATCATGGCCCATACTATGCCTATATAACCAAAGGGCTCTTTTTTACCAGCATAGTAAGCGACAATATGGGAAATTATTCCGAACCCAGGAAGGATAAGAATATAAACTTCGGGGTGGCCGAAGAATCAGAATAAGTGTTGATAAAGGATAGGGTCCCCTCCTCCCGCAGGGTCAAAAAAGGTGGTGTTTAGATTTCGGTCAGTCAAAAGTATGGTAATGCCGGCAGCAAGAACTGGGAGGGATAGTAAAAGAAGCACGGCGGTAATTAGAAGTGCCCATACAAATAAAGGTACTTGATATAAGGAAATGGCTGGGGGTTTTATATTAATAATTGTGGTAATAAAATTGATTGCTCCGAGAATTGAGGAGACACCGGCCAAGTGAAGGGAAAAAATGGTTAAATCTACGGAGGGGCCAGCGTGTGCTAGATTACCAGCTAAGGGCGGATAAACAGTTCATCCTGTTCCTGCTCCTGCTTCAACTCCTGAGGAGGCTAAGAGAAGAAGAAATGAGGGGGGTAGTAGTCAAAAGCTTATGTTGTTTATTCGTGGAAAGGCCATGTCAGGAGCTCCGAGCATTAGTGGAATGAGTCAGTTTCCAAAGCCTCCAATTATAATTGGTATGACTATAAAGAAAATTATTACAAAGGCATGTGCGGTAACAATTACATTATAAATTTGGTCGTCTCCAAGGAGTGAGCCTGGCTGGCTTAATTCTGCTCGAATTAGCAGGCTTAATGCAGTTCCTACTATTCCGGCCCAGGCACCAAATACTAGATAAAGGGTGCCGATGTCTTTGTGATTAGTTGAGAAGAATCAACGTGTGATTGCCACAGGTAAAATGGCTGAGAGTTAAGCGGTGGATTGTAGTCCCATGAACAGAGGTTTAAGTCCTCTTTTTACCAAGCTCTGAGGTGTTGTACATATTAGATTGCAAATCTGAAGTAGCAGGCTAATCCCTGCCGGGGCTTTCCCCGCCTGTTTTCTGAGGTTCAGGCGGGGAAAGGTAGATAGATGCTCGCTGGTTAGGGCGCTTAGCTGTTAACTAAGAGTTTGTAGGATCGAGGCCTTCCTGTCTAGTAAGGCTTTAGCTTAATTAAAGTGTCTGTTTTGCATGCAGGAGATGTGGGGTAATGTCCCGCAAGTCTTATCAGGGGCTGGGAGATTTTCACTCCCGCTTAGGGCTTTGAAGGCTCTTGGTCTGGATACTATCCTAAGCCCCTAGGTGGTTAGAAGTGCTATTACGCTTGGGGTGATGGGCAGTAGACAAATGGCTAATGTGGTGGAGATGGCTAATGGGAGTATAAGTTGGGAAGAGTATAGTCGTCAGGGGGTTGTGCCTGTAATGTTGTTAGGAGAAGTGGTGAGAGTTATTGCGTAAGACAAGCGTAGGTAGAAGTATAAGCTGAGAAGTGCTGTTAAAGCGGCTATGGTAGCTGCCGGGGCCAGTTCTTGTTTGGTTAATTCTTGTAGAATTAACCATTTTGGTATAAATCCTGTAAGAGGTGGGAGACCTCCTAGGGAGAGTAGAATAAGGGGAGTGAGAGTAGTTAGGGCAGGGGTTTTTGCTCATGATGTGGCTAATGTATTGATGTTGGTGGCTTTATTAATTTTAAAAATTATAAATGTCGAGGTTGTCATAATTAAGTACAATAGTAGGGCAAGGAGTGTAAGGTTGGGGGAGAATTGTAAGATAAGAACTATTCAGCCGAGGTGGGCGATGGAGGAATATGCTAAGATTTTACGTAGTTGTGTTTGGTTCAGTCCTCCCCAGCCTCCAACAAGTGTAGAAATAAGACCCAGAAGAATTAATGTAAGGGAATTTGTGGGTTGAATTTGGAGGAGGAGGGCGAATGGAGCAAGTTTTTGTCAAGTTGAGAGAATTGAGACCGGTGGTGAGATCAAGCCCTTGCAAACTTCTGGAAGTCAGGCATGTAAGGGGGCTAAACCAATTTTTAATGCTAGAGCGAGGGTAATTATTGTAGTTGCAACTGGGTGGGATAGTTGAGAGATCTCTCATTGTCCGGTAAGTCAAGCATTGGTAATGCTTGCAAATAAAAGAGTGGCTGCAGCAGCAGCTTGTGTTAGGAAATATTTTGTTGTTGCTTCAACTGCCCGGGGGTGATGAAATTGTGCTATTAAGGGAAGGATAGCAAGGGTATTAAGTTCAAGGCCCATTCATGCAAGGAGTCAATGGGAGCTTGCAAATGTGATTGTGGTCCCTAAGCCAAGTCCAAAGAGGAGGGTTGTTAAGATATAAGGGCTCATTAGTAAAGGTGGGGGTTTCACCAACATTTTTGGGGTATGGGCCCAAAAGCTTATTTAGCTGACTTTACTAGGAAGTGGTGTAGTGGAAGCACTAAGAGTTTTGATCTCTTTGGGTAGGGTTCAAGTCCCTTCTTTCTAAGGAGCGGGAGGGGTTTTAACCCTCATGTTTCACTCTATCAAAGTGGCCCTTTAATTCAGGCACGGCTCCAAGTTATAGTTGAGGGGGGAGTCCAGAGAGTGCAATGGGGAGGGCCAAATGTCAGATTACTAAGGCTAAGGTGAGGGGAAGAAAGTTTTTTCAGATCAAATGTATAAGTTGGTCATAACGGAATCGAGGGTATGAGGCGCGGACCCAGAGGAAAAGAACAGATAAAAGGGTTGCTTTAATTATAAGGTTGGTGGTGGTTAATTCTGGGTGAAGGTGGATAATTGAAGTGCCCAGGAAAAGTGTTGCTGAAAGGGTATTTATTAAAAGAATGTTAGCATATTCAGCAAGGAAAAAGAAAGCAAACGGGCCTCCGGCATATTCTACATTGAAACCTGAGACGAGTTCGGACTCACCTTCAGTAAGGTCAAAAGGTGTGCGGTTGGTTTCTGCTAATGTTGAGACATATCATATTGCAGCTAGAGGTCAGGCGGGTAAAAGAAGTCATACGGCTTCTTGAGCGACGCTGAAGGTTTGGAGCGTAAAACCTCCTGTAAAGATGATTGCATTAAGGAGAATAAGGCCTAGGCTTACTTCGTAGGAGATGGTTTGGGCAACTGCTCGGAGGGCACCAATGAGAGCGTATTTTGAATTTGAGGCTCAGCCGGAGCCGAGAATAGAGTATACGGCCAGGCTTGATAAAGCAAGGATAAAAAGAAGACCTAAGTTGAGGTCTACTAGGGGAAAAGGTAGAGGAATAGGGGCTCAAAGGGTCAGGGCTAGGGTGAGGGCGAGTATAGGAGTTAAAAAAAATAAGATGGGAGAGGAAGTGGAAGGTCGTAAGGGTTCTTTAATAAATAGTTTTACTCCATCTGCGATTGGTTGAAGGAGTCCGTATGGGCCGACGATGTTAGGGCCTTTTCGTAGTTGTATATAACCAAGAACTTTTCGTTCAAGGAGTGTTAGTAAAGCTAGGGCTAGTAAAATGAAGACTATAAGAATAAGGGGATTAAGGATTAGGGTAATTAGTGTTGAAATCATAGTTAGGGGGAGGACTTGAACCTCCGTTGAAAGGGCTTAGGTCTTTTGCAGTAACCGGGCTCTGCCACCTTAACAGGCTATTTTCTTAGGCTAAAGGGGTATGCCCTTTTGCCTATTTTAGTTGATTTCATTAGGTAAGGGTGAGGCGTGCTTTGAACAGGGGCCTCTTCTTTTCGGTCCTTTCGTACTAGAAAAGATCATGTCATAGATAGAAACTGACCTGGATTACTCCGGTCTGAACTCAGATCACGTAGGACTTTAATCGTTGAACAAACGAACCCTTAATAGCGGCTGCACCAATAGGATGTCCTGATCCAACATCGAGGTCGTAAACCCCCTTGTCGATATGGACTCTAAAAGGGGATTGCGCTGTTATCCCTAGGGTAACTCGGTTCGTTGATCGGCTGTGCCGGATCATTAGTTGGTCAGATATTCTGTTACTTAGAGTTGTAACTCTGGGTTGTGGGAGGGTTGTGCTCCTAGTCCACATGGGGGTTGTGTGTTTCCCCGCGGTCGCCCCAACCAAAGGCATTTAGAACAGGGTCTAATAGGTTTTGTCTCTTGTATGAGGGTGTTTTACATAGTCTGTTCTGGAGCCTAAAGCTCCATAGGGTCTTCTCGTCTTATGTTATTATCCCCGCTTCTGCACGGGGAGATCAATTTCATTGACAGGAGAAAGGAGACAGTTAAGCCCTCGTGATGCCATTCATACAGGTCTTCATTTAAAAGACAAGTGATTGCGCTACCTTTGCACGGTCAAAATACCGCGGCCGTTAAACTTATAGTCACTGGGCAGGCGGGACCTCTTATATTGGTTGTTCAAGAGGCGATGTTTTTGGTAAACAGGCGAGGCTTGTGTTTGCCGAGTTCCTTCTTTCTCTTTTAGTCTTTCCCATGAGGCACACCAGTGTGGGGGGTAACGACGGGTAGTTGGATGTTTTTCCGGTTATTTATTTATTATTCAATGCCCTCTTGGTTTTGGGGTCGTTAATTTTCAGTGAGGGTTCGTTCTGATATACACGTGTGCAGGGAGAGAGGCTAGTATCTCTCTTATTACTCATATTAGCATAATTGCTTCCATAAGGGGGTATGGAATAGCCTGATAAAGATAGCGGATTAAGAAGAGCTTGTCGGTATCTGGGGGAAAGTGTAGAATGCTAGAGCTTTAACGCTTTCTGATTGGATGGCTGCTTTTAAGCCCACGGGGGCATGTACCTTAAATTTGATATGAGCTTTATCCTGCTGGGAAAGTTGTTTTTTATTTCAAAGGGGCTGTACCCCCTTTGACTAACTTCTTTAACTTCTTATTACCTGGGGTAAGGTATAGGCCAGATGTTGGGGGAAGAATTTAAAGAGCTGAACTTCTATTCAATTCTCAGGCAACCAGCTATAACTAAATTCGGTAGGTTTATCACCTCTACTCAAAGTTCTTCCCACTCTTTTGCCACAGAGACGGGTTTGCCCTATATTCAGGCTGCCTTGGAGTAGCTCATTTAGTTTCGGGGTATTAAACTATAATTCTTTTTGCTTAAGTGTTTCTTGCTAAATCATGATGCAAAAGGTACGAGGGAATGTCTCTGCTTTTTAGTGCTTGTTTGGTTATTTCATTTCTTTTTCAGCTTTCCCTTGCGGTACTTTCTCTGTTGCTTCTAGGTCCTTTTTCGTCGCCCGTACTTAGGAGGAAAAATGGTTTGTTTTTGGGGAAAAGTATAGTTTGTGGGTATTGATAGTGGTATGTTGATGTCGTAATATGAGCTAGCTGCTGGGCGTCAGGGTGACCCGACTTGCACGGGTGACTTCTCAGTGTAAGGGAGGTGCTTTCCTGTCTTAGCTACATCCTGATTTTTCCAAGTGCATCTTCCGGTACACTTACCATGTTACGACTTGCCTCCCTTTACGTAGAAAGATGTAAAGTCTTTGATTTGTTGGGTCAGGGAGGGTGACGGGCGGTGTGTGCGCGCTTCAGGGCCAATTTCAGCAAAACACTCTATTTTATGCTTACTGCTAAATCCTCCTTCTAATGTATATTTCATTACATTGTTCGTATTCCCAGAAAGAACAGGGAATGTAGCCCATTTCTTCCCCTCTCATATGCTACACCTCGACCTGGCGTTTTGGGCTGTGCTAATTTTGCTTACTATGTTACCTTCACAGGGTAAGCTGACGACGGCGGTATATAGGCGGAAATAACAAGAGAGGGTGAGGTTTAACGGGGGTTATCGGTTCTAGAACAGGCTCCTCTAGGTGGATCTAAAGCACCGCCAAGTCCTTTGGGTTTTAAGCTAATGCTCGTAGTTCCCTGGCGGACAGTGGGTGTAATATACTGTCAAAGTTTAGGGCTGGGCATAGTGGGGTCTCTAATCCCAGTTTGTTCCTCAGCTTTCGTGGGGTCAGGGGAATTAAAGCCACTTTCGTGGTAGGGCTTCTTTTCTTCGGAAGCGTATAACAGCTCTGAAGGTGTTCGGCTTTATTTTTATATTTTCCTTAACCACTCTTTACGCCGTTACCTATCAACTTGGGCCTCTCGTATAACCGCGGTGGCTGGCACGAGTTTTACCGGCCCTCTTGGCTTATAACTAAGTCAAGCTTTCGCTTAGGGCTTAATGTTTATCACTGCTGAATTCCCTTGAGGGTGTGGCTAAGCAAGGTGTTATGGGCTATGATGTATGTGCCTGATACCAGCTCCTTGTTCTCGGGCAGAGGACTATGGGGATCTTCACGGGGATGCGGAGACTTGCATGTGTAAGTTTAGCCAAAGTTGATAGTAAAGTCAGGACCAAGCCTTTGTGCTTACGAGACCTTTCTAGGGTCTATCTTAACATCTTCAGTGTTATGCTTTAGTTAAGCTACGTTAAC